AATTAAATAAAATGTTAATATTACTATTTTATTTTATTTATTAATAATTCTTCCAATTGAGCTGGGCGCTGCGACATTCCGGTCGTGGCTACTCGCTCATAAACTGGCGGGCCACGCCGATGTCGGCGCCACTCATGGTAAAACAATACTATTCATATAAATAATAGTATATCTGATATACGTTTTAACAATATATATTACCCATTTTTGGCTGACGAACTCACTTTTGTTTTGCTACTTTAGTAAATTTTTGAAACAAAAAAACACGAGTTCGTCCGAAGCCCTATTTATCTTATTACCAATAATAAAAAAAAAAAAAATAGTAAAATAAAATTTTCTATTAATAACCCCGCCACAAATAAGGCTAAAAACTCTTACCCCCCTTTCCAAAAAAAATTCGCTGTTTTCTTCGTATTTTGCTGTGCATTATTGTTCAATAAAACACTATAAAATTTCGATATAAAATATATGCGCTAAATTTATATAAGATTAAATAAGCCGTATTAAATTTAATAAAATGAGTAATATATTAAAATTATCGGTTTAAACTGTATATTATTAAATACTAACATTTATCTTACACTTTTATTGATACAATATATTTTGAAGCAGATATTATTTTTAAAAAAATTTACATAACACCTCTTTTTCATTTTTATATTACTTTACTATATAAAGAAGTTAAAGTGGCCGAGTTTAAGCAGCGGTCTGTAAAACCGCCTACGGAAATTTTCCCTTTAATATTAAATCGCATAATAGATTTACATATAAACAGTTAATTAATGATTATTTCACTAATAATATGTAATGCCACACCTCTCACCTATAAATTGACTTATTGTACCAGTTTTATTAATATTTACTTTAACCACCTTAATAATTATTATATGATGACAAATTTCCCCGCAATTTCCTACAATTACCAAATCAACACATTCTTATTCTATAAATAAATTATGATATTGATGATAAAATAAGCTAAATTATAAGCTATTGGGCTCATACCCCGAAAATGGATTTCCCCCTTTTATCAAGAATTCTAGTTAAATTATAACATATGCTTGTCAAGCATAAATTGCTTTATTAGCGAGTTCTAGCTATAAATTAGCTATGGTACGACAACCATTTCATTTAGTAGAATTTAGCCCATGACCAATTACAGGCTCTCTCGGAGCTTTTACTCTCACTATTGGACTTACTGCATGGTTCCACGGACATGGGATCACATGTATAACACTAGGACTAATTATTATTCTGTTAACTATAATTCAATGATGACGTGATGTAATCCGAGAAGGCGTATTTCTTGGTCACCACACATCGTATGTAACTAAAGGATTACGGTGAGGCATGATTTTATTTATCGCGTCGGAAGTATTATTCTTTTTTGCTTTCTTTTGGGCCTTCTTCCACAGAAGCCTTGCACCTACACCAGAACTGGGATGCAGATGGCCGCCTACCGGTATCACGCCTATTAACCCATTCAGAGTTCCTCTTCTTAATACAGCAGTTCTTCTAGCATCTGGAGTAACCGTAACATGAGCCCATCACAGATTAATAGAAGGAAACCGTCCCCAAGCTATTCAAGCTCTAATCTTAACTATTACTTTAGGCTTTTACTTTACATTCCTTCAACTTGAAGAATATGTAGAAGCCCCTTTTACAATCGCAGACAGAGTTTACGGGTCTACTTTCTTTGTAGCAACCGGATTCCATGGGCTTCATGTTATCATCGGAAGGAGATTTTTAGCCGTATGTTTAATACGAACTATTCTCCATCATTTTAGAACAAGACATCATTTCGGATTTGAAGCCGCAGCATGGTATTGACATTTTGTAGATGTAGTATGAATTTTCCTATATTTATGTATTTACTGATGAGGATCATTATAATATAGTGTAAACTGCACGCAGATCTTTGACATCTGAAGAAGACATATCTCTTATTATAAGAACGTTCAATGATATTAATTTTAATTAACACTATTATTATTACATTATTTATTTCATCAATTACTGCTGTATCTCCAATTAACTTAGGAGTTATCGTATTATGTATTGCTTTATCTGTATCAGCCAAACTAGCCCTAATCTCAACGAGATGATTTAGTTTTATTACATTTATTATTTATGTGGGGGGGATATTAGTTATATTTGCATACTTTGCTGCACTTCAACCCAATCAACATGTAATTAACTGAAGATGAATTTTACTTCCATCTTTTTTTATTTCTGTAATGTATATTATATGATCATCAACACCCCTTATATGAACAGAGGTTACTCCCTGTACTAACCAACTTTACTCCCATTCAAACATTATTTTACCAATTATAATAGCATTAATCTTATTTCTTGCATTAATTATAGTTGTGAAAACTTCACGTGCAGAAGAAGGTCCATTACGCCCCTTTCAATATGTTTAGCCCGATCCGAAAATCTCACCCAGGAATCAAAATTGCAAGAGGAGCTTTAGTGGACCTCCCTGCACCAGCCAATTTATCAACATGATGAAACTTTGGTTCAATATTAGGAGTATGTTTAGTAGTACAATTAATCACGGGATTAATTTTATCTATGCACTACTCCCCACACACTGATATAGCATTTTCTTCAGTCATCCATATTATACAAGACGTTAATTATGGCTGAATTTTACGATACACCCACGCTAACGGAGGGTCATGATTTTTTATTTGTATTTATCTTCATATCGCACGAGGCATTTATTATGGATCATACCTATATACTGAGACTTGAAATATCGGAGTTATTTTAGTAGTTCTAGTTATAGCAGCTGCCTTTGTTGGATACGTGTTACCATGAGGACAAATAAGATTTTGAGGCGCAACAGTGATTACTAATTTACTTTCAGCCATCCCCTACATTGGGCCAGCTTTAGTAGAATGAGTGTGAGGGGGATTTGCAGTTGACAATGCAACACTCAATCGATTTTTCGCTATTCACTTTTTACTTCCATTTATTATTGCTGCATTATCTATAATTCATTTATTATTTTTACATCAGACAGGGTCTAATAACCCACTTGGGATTAAAGCGACTATAAATATAGTACCATTTCACATATACCACACATACAAAGATGTAGTAGGATTTACAGTTTTATTAATATCTTTAACATTTATTGCACTATTTTTCCCAAATATTCTAGGAGACGCAGAAAACTTTATTCCTGCTAACCCGCTAGTAACACCCATTCACATTAAACCTGAATGATATTTCTTATGAGCCTACGCCATCTTACGTTCTATTCCTAACAAACTTGGAGGAGTAGTAGCAATATTCACCGCCATTCTAGTTCTATTTGCTCTGCCGCTCATATCCCGGCACAAAGCACGAGGTTTAGCATTCTACCCAGCAGCACAAATTATATTTTGACTACTTGCAGCAGATACTATTTTACTTACTTGAATTGGAGGTCGTCCAGTAGAATACCCCTACGAAGCTCTAGGACAAGTATTTACTGTTTTATATTTTGTTCTTCATACAGCTATTCCTTTATCAGCCCAATACTGAGATAATATTATTGAACAATAAAAGACTTTAAGTTAAATTAAACTAAAGACCTTCAAAGTCTTAAATGACCTACGTCAAGTCTTGATGATACTAGATATTTTCTCATCATTTGATCCAGGTGTTAATATAGTTAACAGGTATTTATCTCCCATTTTATTTTGATTTATAACTTCAATTACTATTTGTATATTCACTATTACTATATGGACTACTCCATCTAGAATAAATATCTTAATATTCAATACTATAAAAATTATAAACGAACAGGGAACCCGAACTCACGGGATTCACTTAAAAGGATTTAATTCATTCCTTGTTGCTTTATTTATTATAATTATTAATATTAATTTAATAGGGTTACTACCAGCAGTGTTTAGGTATTCAAGACACTTATTATTCACTTTGAGATTTGGTCTTCCCTTATGGCTTGCTTTAATCATATCAGCTATTGTGTTTAACCCAACCAGGTGACTTGCAGGGTTACTGCCAGGGGGAGCCCCTCATTGATTAAACCCGTTTCTAGTAATTATTGAAACAATTAGAATTAGAGTACGGCCCCTAACTTTATCTTTTCGGCTTGCTGCTAACATAAGAGCAGGACATATTGTTCTAACATTAATCGGAACTTATTGCGCAGCATCTATGTTCTCAAGGATTGTAGGATTTATTATCTTATTAGGTATCCAAGTTGGGTATATTATATTTGAAATTGGAATCTGCTTTATTCAAAGATATATTTTCTGTTTACTATTAAGACTATATAGAGATGACCACACTTAATTGAGACGCCAAAACTCCGATTTCGGCTCGGACTAAGGCATTAATAAAGCCCGTCTTAATAAGAATAGTTTAAATAAAACGATGAACTGTGGATTCATAAATTCACTAAGTGATTCTTATCATGGTATATATTACTACACAAATTCTTATTATAGCAACTTTATTATCATATATTATAACATCAATTATTACATTTAATAATTATACATTTATTATAGAATGAGTGTTAATAGAGTTTTCTAGTACTAAAATTATTCTACCTATTATATTAGACCCTACAAGAACTATCTTTATATCAACAGTTCTAACTATTGCTTCAAGAGTAATACAGTTTACTAAAACATATATAATTGAAGATAAAAATAAAGATCGGTTTGTAATTTTAGTATTATTATTTATTATATCTATAATATTCTTAATTTTATTTCCCCATACCATAATTCTATTATTGGGGTGAGACGGTCTAGGTATTACTTCATTTGTTTTAGTTATTTATTACAATAACCCAAAAAGGTTGGGAGCTGGGATAATTACAGCTTTAACAAACCGTATTGGGGATGTCATATTATTAATTTCTATCGCATTATTATTTAATCAGGGTCAATGAACTATTATAAATATCTGAACACAGGAAGTAATCAGATGGGTACCAGTTCTAATTATAGTGGCAGCGATAACGAAAAGAGCTCAAATACCATTCTCTAGTTGATTGCCCGCAGCTATAGCGGCCCCTACTCCAGTAAGAGCATTGGTACATTCTTCTACCTTAGTAACTGCAGGAGTATTTTTATTAATTCGATTTTATCCGATAATAAACTTTGAAACTATAAAAATTACTTTAACCATAATTGCAACTATAACCATATTAATAGCAAGCGCAAGAGCTATAGCAGAATGTGACATAAAAAAAATTATTGCATTATCAACTCTAAGACAAGTAGCTTTAATGATATACACGTTAGGAATTGGGATACCAGAAATTGCATTCTTTCATTTAATTACTCACGCCCTATTTAAAGCACTACTATTTATTTGTGCAGGAAACTTGATTGATATCCATCATCACAGCCAGGATTTACGAGCCATAGGAAATATTTCACAACAACTTCCAGTGATTTCCTCATCAATTACAGTTGCAAATATAGCACTATGTGGATTTCCGTTTCTAGCAGGATTTTATTCTAAAGATTTAATTATTGAAACTAGATCAATAATTATAACAAATACTAATATTATTATCATACTAATATTTATCGTAAGAACTATTCTTACCACCGCGTATACAACGCGATTTATAATATTTACTTTATTTGTGCCCACATATAGACCCTCAGCTCAATACTCATCAGAAAATTACACCCAAATTATAAGTGTATTAACACTTACTTTATTAGCAATTATAGGAGGAGCTGTGACTAATTGACTGATGATGTCACCATCAATTGAACCCAACTTCTTTTCTAGTATAAAAGTCCTTGCTCCTTTAATAGTAATACTGGGACTAATAACAGGAATTACAGCAACCAGTAACAGGAATCCTATGCCTCAATTTATTATTAATATGAAATGCTTCATATGATTTTTAACACCACTATCTACCCACCTTTCACCAAATACATTAATAAAATTACCCCTATTAGAACTAAAAGAAGTAGATCAAGGATGGTCAATTTTTCCTTATACGTTACTTGATAACATAAAAACCCACTCTTCTATACTAATATATTCACAAAATAATTCTATTATTACTCATATAACATGCACTACAACTGTGATTATATGAATTTTATTATCCAGATAATTATAAATACAGTACTCAAGTAGCTTAAATTAATAAAGCATTACATTGAAGCTGTAAATATGACAACAGTCCGTGAGTGTGTTTATAGTATAAATTATTACATTTGCTTTTCACGCAAAAAAAACAATCTTTGTTGTTAAACACAGATTATAATTTAAAAAAAATACTAACTTTGGGAGCTAGAAATCGGTTACACCGTAATCTGAATGTAAAACAGATCAACATAGTATATAAAGCTAATAATGAAGCGCTGGTCTTGTAAACCAGAGACAGAAACAAACATTTCTATATACTATGACATCATGAATGATTATGATTTCTCCAATATTTGTTCTAATATCACTCACCTGTGTTATTATACAACGTAACCATCTACTAATAGCACTATTAGCATTAGAAGCAATAATTTTAGGACTAATTATTATAGTTATTATTATAACTAACTCCTCATGATTAATATTTATTATTGCAATCCTAACTTTTGGCGCATGTGAAGCAAGACTAGGTCTAGCTTGCATAACTGCTATAAGACGATCATACGGTAATGACCATATTAATTCTTTAAATATTAATAAATGTTAAAATTAATTATTCCTTTTGTGCTCCTACTAATCTATAAACCAAAATGAAATAAAACCATGTTATTTATAGGATGAATAATTATACCAGCAACACTAATCATATACTACAACCAATTTAGTACCCCTATTAATATAATGCTTTTTACAGATCAAATATCAAGCATACTAGTAATTCTTACTTTATGAATCATACCATTAGTGTTAGCTGCCAGACAAAATATTGTAATCAACAAATATCAATCAAAATTTACTATCAACATTATTTCATTAACCTTAATTTTAATTATGGCATTTATAGTATCAGATTTATTCTCATTTTACATTATATTTGAAGCATCACTAATCCCAACACTATTTATTATTATAAAATGGGGGTACCAACCAGAACGCCTTCAAGCTGGGCTGTATTTAATAATATATACTATTACAGCAAGACTCCCCCTACTTATAGGAATCGCATTTCAGTATAATAATAGAATCAGTAATATATCTTTTACATTATACTCGACATCAAGCACAATTAATATTATGTGATTAATAATAAACCTAGCATTTATAGTAAAACTGCCTCTATTCTTATTCCATTTATGGCTACCAAAAGCACATGTAGAAGCCCCTGTGGCCGGGTCTATAATCTTAGCAGCAGTATTATTAAAATTAGGAGGATATGGGATACTTCGAGTAATATATATAATTTCACCTGTAAGATTTAGTATAAAATACTACTTACTTGGCCTTACACTATGAGGAGGAATAATCACCAGACTTATTTGTGTGCGGCAACAGGACCTAAAATCTCTGATTGCGTATTCTTCCGTAGGGCATATAAGATTAGTTATAGCAGGAGTTTTATCCAACATTCAATGAGGAATCTGAGGTGCAATTTCAATAATAATCGCACACGGACTTCTTAGTTCTGCCTTATTTGCTTCAGCAGATATAGCATATTCCATATCAAACTCACGTAGACTTCTTATAAACAAAGGAATTAATATATTAATACCAACAATATCTATGCTATGATTTATTATATCCGCTGCTAATATGGCAGCACCTCCCTCTGCAAATTTAATAGCAGAAATCATATTAATTACATGCTCCACAATTGCATCAAAATTAATAATCATCCCCGTAGGGATTATAAGATTTGTTGCCGCCGCATACTCACTAACCATATATGTAAGAATAAATCACGGCCCCCTAAATCAACTGATAAACCCATCAATAATTATAATCCCGCGTAACTTTATAGTAATTGTATCTCACATTATTCCAGTAGTATTAATTATATTAATGCCAACACTTATCACTATTTATTAATACATATTATAGTTTGATTTTTGCTACAATCTCAGCTCTAGTAAAATATTATACATGCAACTAACCAGTAACCCGTACAAATTATATAAAACCTAAAAGAAATATAAAAATTATAAGCTTATAGCTAAGAAAATATTTATACGCCTGCAGTAAAGCATTTTGTATATAAATTAAACTAATGACACAGATATTACCTTACAGTGCTGACCAAATTCGTGCCAGCAGTCGCGGTTAAACGATAAGCACAAGTTGAGACACCACGGACACCGTAATGATGAAAATAAATAAACATAATGGTACAATATATAAAACATTAATAATATAATTAACATCAATTAATAAACGAAAGAATAAACCAAAACAAGGATTAGATACCCTTTTATTCTATTCTGTAAATAAAAATTTCCGGGCACTACGAACCCATGTTTAAAACCCAAAAAAATTGGCGGCATTTTATGCTATTAGGGGAGTCTGTTAGTTAATTCGACAATCCACGTTAAACTCTTCTTACTCTAGATTTCAGCTTGTATACTGCCGTCGTAAGCTAACATTATATAAAATAGTTAGCAACCAAAACAAATTTTATACGTCAGGTCAATGTGCAGCCTATGAGTAAGCCTAAATGGACTACATTAAATAATAAAACAGGAACAGGTAAAAAATTTTACTCGTGAATTTGGACTTAATAGTAAAATATAAATAATAAGTATAATTGAATAAGCAATCTAAAATGTGCACACATCGCCCGTCACTCTCACCACAAAGGCGAGATAAGTCGTAACATAGTAGGTGTAACTGAAGTTGTACCTTCGAGTTAGAGCATGAATTATGCACCTCACTTACAATGGGGAGATAGAGTATATTCTTAATTCGAAACTACCCTAATACAAATTAATATCACCACATATAAAAAATTAATTTAAAATATAATTTACTTAAACTGCAAAGAATACACATTAAAATAAAGCAATACTCATGTACCTTTTGCATCATGGTATAACAAGATAAATACTATAAATATTTACCCGAACATTATCCGAGCTGATATTATACTGATTAGATACCAATGCTACAATGTTACAATATTGTGACAAGATATAATATCAGAGGCTACATACCATCGCGGTAATAGATAGCTGGTTACATATATAAACTGATCTAAGTCAGAACTGCGTAATGCAAGTCAATTATAAAAGGCAAAGCTTTTATAATAAATCTATAAAATATTATTAAAGATAAAAAATAGGCCTAACAACAGCCACTAATTCCGTTATTGGATTATAACTTAAACCCATTAATATTAAAATATTGAAAATTTGATATGTAATATTCTCGACCAAAGAATAATATACAATGTTATAACTAGTATTTAAATAACACAAATATTATAATAAATATAATAAATAATAATAAAATACAAACCCTAGACAAGGAACTCGGCAAACATATATTCAGCCTGTTTAACAAAAACACCGCCTGTTGAATATATAACAGGTCCATCCTGCCCAGTGAAATTAATTTCAACGGCCGCGGTACCCTGACCGTGCAAAGGTAGCATAATCATTTGCCTTTTAATTGGAGGCTAGTATGAAAGGACAAACAAGAATATAACTGTCTCCTCTAGGACAATAAAAACTGATATTAAGGTGCAGAAGCCTTAATAGTAATAAAGGACAAGAAGACCCTATAGAGCTTTACTAATAAAAGATATAAAACTTAAATATTAGTTTGGTTGGGGCAACCTAAATACAAATACACCTATTTATAAAAACAATATACACACAACTAAAAATAAATTAGAATTAGCTACCTTAGGGATAACAGGCTAATCCCACTAGAGAGATCACATTGACAGTGGGGGTTGGCACCTCGATGTTGGCTTAGCGTAACTATTAGGCGCAGCTGTCTAATAAAGTTGGTTTGTTCAACCATTAAACCGCTACATGAGCTGAGTTCAGACCGGCGTAAGCCAGGTTAGATTCTATCCTTATTAAGAAGATAAACTATAGTACGAAAGGACCTAGTTATATAAATTAAATTTAAATAAATAATTATTAATTAATGAGTTGGCAGAGTTATGCACTTGATTTAGGATCAACCCACAGGATTTTCCTACTCATTTAGATAATATAAAAGTAGTATATATAAATGATTTTGAAAGTCACTAAGGATGTGTAAAAACATCATACTACTAATAGGTGATATAGCCTAAACTCAAGGCACCTGAATTGCAATCAGGCCATGTAATTATATACTATCGCCAAAGTTTTAGTGGCAGAATAGTGCATTAGATTTAAAATTTAAACAAGATATTTATATCCTAAAACAATGAATATTAAATTAATTATCACCTTATTAATAATCTTTGTATGCGTACTTCTTGCCATAGCCTTTTTCACTTTATTAGAACGAAAAATTCTAGGCTATGTCCAGCTACGAAAAGGACCTAATAAAGTAGCTCTATCAGGCATTCCCCAACCTATAGCCGACGCAGTAAAATTATTTACAAAAGAGCTAAATATACCGATATATGCTAACACCCTACCATTTATTTTTTCACCTATATTAGCGTTATTTCTCGCCCTCACCATATGAATTATGTACCCGTATTCAGCTAACCCAATACAACTGAAATGAGGTGTTATACTGTTTCTGTGCATTTCAAGAATAAATGTTTACACAACATTATTCGCAGGATGGTCATCAAATAGAAAATACTCATTATTAGGGGCGTTACGTAGAATCGCCCAAACTATTTCATATGAAGTGAGAATGGCGTTAGTAATCTTGACCCCCTTAATTATAATATCTACATTAAGGCTCAATAAATTCTTTGAAGCAGGATCTATTCAATTTACCTTTTGTTTGTGACCTCTTTTAACAACATGAATTATTACATGTCTAGCAGAAACTAATCGTACACCATTTGATTTAGCAGAGGGAGAATCAGAATTAGTTTCAGGTTTCAATACAGAATTTAGATCTGGAACATTTGCACTAATTTTTATAGCAGAGTACATAAACATTATTTTTATAGGAATAATCTCAGCCGCATTGTTTATATTAACCCCGGGAGCCCCTATTATTAAAGATGTAATATTAATTATCCCCCTCACAGCAATCAGAGTTTTATTTATTTGGGCTCGAGGAGCATACCCACGTATACGTTACGATAAATTGATAAGATTAACATGAAAACAATTCCTTCCTATGACCCTTGTGGTTATTATAATTATAACAGTAGTGTACATTTAGATGTTGCGCCGGACGAACGGATAACTTTGATGACGTTAAATATGAGGGACCTCCTCCAACATCTTTTTTGGAAGCTTGCAACAGCAATGAATTTTTACTTCATCAACAGGATATGTTTCCCCAAAAAAATGGTAATAATATTAATCGCCATGGTTACAGCCGCTTTATTCCCCGTTCTAATCATTATCGCAACATTATTTCTTAATAAAAAAATATATAATAATTTCGAAAAGTCAACACCATTTGAATGTGGATTTGACCCTCACAACTCCGCACGAATTCCATTCTCTTTACGATTTTTTATTTTAGCAGTTCTGTTTTTAGTGTTTGACATCGAAATTGCTTTATTGATACCAATTCCAACTATATTAAATATAAATTCAATAATTAAAACTATTATTATTGTGTTCTGCTTAATCTTAATTGCAGGACTCTATCATGAATGAAACGAATCCTCTCTAGAATGAAAATAAATTGTGTAGGCACAGATAAAAGCTTCTAACTTTATATCTGAGAGGTTCAAATCCTTTCACAATTTTATGGCACCATCATCCCTTTTATTTTTTTCAACTATAATTGCTGGAACACTTATTACCCTGTCCAGATCAAATTGACTTTATCTATGAATAGGAATAGAATTAAATTTATTGTCTTTTATTCCTTTAATATCAAACTCATCTAACCTCCAAGAAACAGAAGCAAGAGTAAAATATTTTATTACACAAGCAATTGGGAGAGGACTAATATTAACAACAGGCATTATAAGAATTAACCCAATTGTGTTTGATAAAATAGAATATATTATCATAATTATATTTATTTCTAGTATGATAATTAAGTTAGGTATAACTCCCTACCACCAATGACTCCCCCATGTAATAAGATGTATCCCATGAAAAATATGCATTATTTTAGCTACATGGCAAAAAATTGGCCCAATAATTATATTAGTAATAATCATACCAAATAATATATCATCATTAATTATACTACTAGCAGTATCAAGTACTATAGTAGGAGGTTTAGGAGGAATAAACCAGTCTCAATTACGCTCTCTACTAGCCTACTCATCAATTGGACACATAGGATGAATATTAATAACTACACAATGTTCAACTAACATTTTTGTTATATACTTTACAGTTTATATTGTTATTACATGTAGAATTATAGGACTGTTAATGAGAGAAAATGTAATAAAATCAAAAGTTAACTCATTAATGATTAATAACACTAGTACATTTATTATAGTAATACTAATTATATTTAGATTGGGAGGTTTACCACCGCTATTGGGATTTTTCCCTAAATGAATAATTATCAATAGGTTATCCGTTCAAAACATAATACTTACCGCTATAATATTAATTACAGGAAGTCTAATAAACTTATTCTATTATTTTAATATGGCATTCAACTTCATGCTCACTACACCTCAACAACCCACCATTACCAATAACAAGTGATATAATATCATAGTTACCATAATAGCAACCTGCTCTCCACTAGTACTATTTTTATAGTAAACATTAGGCCTTGTAGTTGATATACAACATTAAATTGCAGCTTTAAAAGAGTGACCACACCAAGGCTTTATGCGATGATTCTTCTCAACAAATCACAAAGACATTGGAACTTTATATTTTATTTTTGGTATATGATCAGGATTATTAGGAACATCAATAAGACTTTTAATCCGAGCAGAATTAGGTCAACCAGGTGCACTTCTAGGCAGAGATCAATTATATAATACTATTGTAACAGCCCATGCATTTTTAATAATTTTTTTCTTAGTTATGCCAGTAATAATCGGAGGATTTGGGAATTGATTAGTTCCTCTTATATTAGGAGCTCCAGATATAGCTTTCCCCCGACTGAATAATATAAGATTCTGATTACTACCTCCTTCACTCACTCTCCTTTTATCAAGGGCAGCGGTTGAAAAAGGAGTAGGCACAGGATGAACTGTATACCCTCCCCTAGCAAGTAACATTGCTCATGCAGGACCCTCAGTCGATCTAGCTATTTTTTCTCTCCACCTAGCAGGAGTATCTTCCATTATAGGAGCACTAAACTTTATCACCACAGTCATTAATATACGATCGAAAGGGCTACGGCTCGAACGAGTGCCATTATTTGTATGATCAGTAGTAATCACAGCAGTGTTATTATTACTAAGACTACCAGTTCTAGCAGGGGCAATTACGATATTATTGACAGACCGTAATCTAAATACAGCCTTCTTCGACCCAGCAGGAGGAGGGGACCCCATTCTATACCAACACTTATTTTGATTTTTTGGTCACCCAGAAGTGTACATTCTCATTTTACCTGGGTTTGGTATAATTTCACACGTTGTATCACACTACTCTAACAAAATAGAAGCCTTCGGAACATTAGGTATAATTTATGCAATACTGGGAATTGGTATTTTAGGATTTATTGTGTGAGCCCACCACATGTTTACAGTAGGAATAGACGTAGATACACGTGCATATTTTACAGCCGCCACGATAATTATTGCAGTCCCAACAGGCATTAAAGTTTTTAGATGACTTGCAACAATTTATGGGAGACGTATTAAGTATGAAGCACCTATAATGTGAGCCCTAGGATTTATTTTTTTATTCACTACAGGGGGTTTAACAGGAATTGTTCTAGCTAACTCATCAATTGACATTATTTTACATGATACCTACTACGTAGTAGCACACTTTCATTATGTCCTATCTATAGGGGCAGTATTCGCGATTTTCGCAGGATTTGCTCATTGATTCCCCCTATTTACAGGGCTGACTCTACACAGACGATGAACTAAAACACATTTTATTATTATATTTGTAGGAGTAAACGCAACATTCTTTCCACAACATTTCCTAGGTCTTAGGGGGATACCACGACGATACTCCGATTACCCAGATGCCATAATAAAATGAAATGTTATCTCATCTATAGGGTCAATAATCTCTTTTGTTGGATTATTAATATTTATCTTTATTTTATGAGAAGCATTAACCAGACAGCGAAGTGTAATTTCCGCTACTCATCAAGCCTCTTCAATCGAGTGGCAAGATTTATTACCACTAGACTTCCATAACTCACCTGAAACCGTAATTATTACTACACCATAATTTATAAACGGAAGCCAATCAGGCATTTATCTGTTACATAAACCTCTGCTGTATAAGCCCGTTTAAATGTCTCATTGAAGACAACTCTCTCTCCAAGACGCCGCAACACCAATCATAACTATACTTATTAGATTTCACGATCACGCTATATTAGTAATTATTTTAGTATTAACTTTTGTAGCATATGCAATAGCAGCTTTAGCGCTAAATAAATATACATCACGAAACACATACGAAGCACAAGCAATTGAAGCTATTTGAACCATTCTTCCCGCATTTATCTTACTATTTCTTGCATTACCATCACTTCAATTATTATACCTTACAGATGAAATTGTTGAGCCAGGAGTAACAGTAAAAGCTATTGGACACCAATGATACTGAAGATACGAATATACAGATTTCTGTAATATTGAGTTTGATTCATATATAGTAAACACAGACGACCTAGTTCAAGGACAATTTCGATTACTTGAGGTAGATAACCGTGTAGTATTACCATTAAATATTGAAGTTCGGTTACTTGTATCAGCTGCAGATGTAATTCACTCATGAACTGTCCCAGCCTTAGGTGTAAAAGCAGATGCAATCCCTGGACGACTAAATCAACTTAGATTCATTATACAACGACCTGGGATTTTTTATGGTCAGTGTTCAGAAATCTGTGGAGCAAATCACAGATTTATGCCCATTGCAGTAGAATCTGTGGATACTAACAGATTTGTATCTTGGGTGAATTCATTCAACCAAGACACATAATATAATATTTATTATAAAATCAGTAATAAATGACAGTTGCTACGTTAGTATATTAAAGTACATTTGCCTTCCACGCAAACAGATTGAGCAAACTCAACCGTAGCTTTTTTATATAAATTGATAAGGAATTTATAAAATAAACAAAGACAAATATAAACTATAATCAAATGTAAATCACGCAACAATTTACACATTAAGTTAATTTATTCAACCGATAAACACTATATAAAGGCCGCCATAAAAAATAACAATAGTAAACAAACGTTATATAACATATTAAACTAAAATTGCTTTTCACGAAAACAAATTGAGCAGACTCAGCAATGCATTTTTTTTTTTTTCAAAAATTTTTTGTTGTAATTTATAAATTTAATTATATTATGTAAAGTTAGTTATAAATATATAGTATATATATATATATATATATATATATTTAAGTTTGAAATATAAATTAAATTTTTAATTTATATTTATTAAGATTAAAACAGTGACTAGGTAAAATTT